GTTTTTGAAACTCCCACCATCCATGTGGATCCATGGAGGTTCATATGAAGTACCCTTGAAAGCGCTTCCTTGCTCGGGTGGCTGGTGCTACGTCTTTTGGCACGCTTAGCTTTCCGCTTCTTTCCATGCTGTAAGGGGATATAGATCAATCAAGTGACATCGTTTCTTTCCCCGGTCGGTAGACATGACCCAAGAAAGAGGACAGGGCTTTTTTTGAAGGAAGACATCAAGCCCCTTTGTTCAGCACTGACTCTTTTTGGGATTCATTCACTCTTGAGTAAGTGGAGTGGCCGTTAAGGAAAATCCTGGTTCCAACCCCCTGCTCCAGCCAACTTTATCCTTAACACTTGGAAGACCTCACCCGGCTCGATCTGGAAAATGAGTTCTCTCCTAGGTATCTTTTTAACCGTTTTTTTTCGAAAGTTGAAGAATTTTTTTAGACTTAGACAGTCTTTTGTACGTGTACGTCGTTGATTATGAATCGTTCTGAAGAATTGAATGAAAGTGCTCAGTAGAATCCGATTCAGGCGGAAACTCAAGGTGGACATCTATACTAGGAAGCGGAAGCAACCCTAGCGGCAGTTCCGAACCAAGTGTAAATCAGCCACATCCTAATGCTGCTGCCAGCCCTTCGAATCCTAACCGGCCCCTCCGCTATCCCAATGCAAGGGCAATCTACTCTATCTAACACAGTGGAGCAGCCCCACAGCAATCTACGCCTTTCCCACTCCTTCAAGAAGAAGGTCTTACGAAAGGTAAGGGCAACGATTCTCTTTTGTTGTAAGGGACAGCAACCCCGTCCTATCCTAATAACAGACCTGGAGAACAGGTAAGCTCCAATACAGAGTTCCTTGGTGTCAGTGATAATGAGAAGAACCTTCTTCCGCTCCTCTCACTCATACGCTCTGCTGAAGGATTGTTTATCAATCAAAGAAAGTACATCCTTCATCTTTTATCCTGCACCGGCAAACCTACAGGGAGCTCTCTGCAGTATCTATTCCCTCTAGAGCTAAATTGTAGTTCTATTGTTGCTTGCCCCTCAGGACTGATAATATTGGCTTATCAGCTAGACTTTCAAAGAGCGATGGCCGCCGTCTTGTCGCTTGAGGTCCTATTTGTAACTCCCATTAGACTTTGACTTGTTAGGCCAATACTAATAGGATATCCCTACGCATACATCCTTTCAATTGGGGAGTTCTCCTATTAGTTACACTCAAGTGATCTCGACCATCACTTACTTATGAGACTATTGATTGACAGCCAATCCAGGGCAATGTAATAGCGCCTCTCAATGCTTCGAAGCATGGCAAATTTGGAACATTCACGAGGCCGTTAAGGGTAATTCAGAGGCCTATGGATAAGACTGTTGGCGTTGAGGAGCGCGACTATGAGAGTAGTCCTTGAGAGATCCTTACTAAGGTCTCATATGGGTGAAGTACCTTGGGCTTGGATAATTATAATGATCCGTGAACCGGCAGTGAATGCGGAGAGGCTATGGCTTACTTAAAGATTTTCTTCGCTAACGCACTATCTGTCTATTAGTGAAAGCTCCATCCAAGAAAGGAAATTTACTCTTAAAAAAAAGAATTCGACTGCCACAGAATACGCTACAGGCCAACTCGGAATCGTATCCGCTCTTTGAGTTGAAGACAGCTCTAGAATCCCTATCCCTTTCATCCAAGCCAATAACATTAGTAAGAGATTCTTGGCATCAGATCGAAATTCTCTAGATTCCCGGCTAGGTACGAAGTCGTTACTAATTCAATTGGCTTTATTGTGATGCTGACTGGGCTTCTTGTCCAGACTCCAGAAAGAGGAAGAACATTTTTTTGTTATATCAGGCCTCTCACAACTCGATTTATTTCTTTTTTCAGTGGGATCGTTCTTGACTCGGGAAAGGACGCCTCTATATCGAGGGAGAATGAAGCGGGGGTCTGGTCTTTTAAGCTTCCCTGGTCCCGACATGACTGACTGGGCGAGGAAGAACAGCGGAGGCTACCCCACTCGGATCAACTACCTTTACTTTTTTAGAGATGGGAAAGGCTCTGGAGAAGAAGGATTCAATCCGAGTCTTCGAGCCTAAGTAGAAAGGTTAACATCTCCATTTTACCTATTGATTAGAACTAGGAATCCTATAGAATAGTGTTAGTTTAGGAAAGACGAATAACTTCATGAAAGGCGATATAAGAGTTCAGAGAATTAGTAATAGTAAATATAACGAGGAAGCCTGTGGGCAGTAATCCTAGAAGATCAAGCGTGAAGCTGTCCGTCCCTGTGTAAGTAAGAGAGCGCTTTGAATCAGGATGAATGGCACAATGGCTTCTCTTTTTGTCGAGTCAAAAAGCAGCATTCCATCCATCCCCTCCCGCAGCAGTTAGCTCTTTTCCTTTCCGAGGGTATGAAAGAACTTGGAGTTGCACCTCTTGGTGCTTTGGCATTTGCAATTGTTGCCCTCTTTGGAAAGCTTGACTTGGCGGCTATCTGAACTACGTCCATCCTTGTGGAGAGAAAAGAGGGAAGGAAGGAAGTCAGTTTCATTTGGTAAATCGTAGTGGAGTTCCAGTATGGGCTCTCATTGGTCAAACAGGCGCAAAGGGCCAAGAGATCATAAAAGGACAGCAATAAAAAGACTTAGTTTAGTCCTGATATTACCCAATTTATTGAGTTTATGGAGTAGCAAGAACAGCCCAATTTCACTGATTAGCCGCGTACCAATACCAAAGAGCTCGATCAGCTATTCTCTTTTTCAGTCCGATTGACTTTAGGTGCTCGATTTCCGGGCGGAAGGATTCTACGATGTTGACAGCAGATTGAGGATGTTCGGGCAATGGGTCAGTATAGTATAGATGCAAAGCCCTTGATGAGTAGGTTTCAGAGTCTTGTACTTTTCTATCCTTCTACAGTGAATGCGATCTTGGTTAATAAAGTAGTCGGATGGCACTTTAAGGGTAAGGGCTAACGCACCTGTCAGTGGTGTGATCTAGGTGATGATGTTAGTTACAGTACGACAGACTTATCCAACCATTCTTTCAGGGTAGGGTGTAATATTATTTTCATTTTCTGGGTAAGAAACTCGGACTGTAGGCGAGGCAATGGCAGTCAATCAGAACCAGGGTCGACCTGTCCTAGTATTGGTTTGAGCATTTTATCTTTGGTACGGCTGAACGTTTGACGTCAGTTTCACCTGGACCGGGTTAGACTTGGTTTGGCACTGGTCTTGTGCCTCCGTTTGGTCCTGCGTCTTAGTGTCAGCCGAGCTACGCTATTACATAGCGCCTCTTGTTCTTCTCTTGAGCTTGTAAAGGAGCCTCAACCGCTCTAGTTGGTATCGACGAATCACCAGTCTTTCTTTTAGGGTCCGCTGGAGATCTGGTACAAGGAAGGGAATGCCTCTTTGAGAGAACCAGAGGTAGGTGAAGGCATCCTCCCATAGCCGCCTTGTCCTTGATCCATTTCCCACTTCATGGAAGAACCATTTATCAAGCTGTAGTTGAGGGGATATTTTTCAAATGGAATTAACAATGTTACATATTCGTCCCCATACTGATGTCTTGAAACCGCCTTTTATGATGGTATTAAGGCCGTCTTCCATAAATGGAGGCAATAATAGAAGTCCAAAAAAGCATTTTGAGAAGACTTATAGCGACACCACCATTTCGTTATGAGGCTGATGTTTGAGATAGCTAGCCAATTTGATATGAAGACCACCGGTAGGCCAAGATATTTGAAAGGAGGGCGCTGACCTTGGGAAAACTTGCTTTCCAGTCTCTCAGTTGAGTCTCTAAGCAAGAAGACAATCAATGTCACAAAATACCGAAAATGATTATTCGGAATAGCCCCACATACATAAGAATGAACTAACTCGAAAGGGCTAGACACACGTTCAACTAAAGACGACTTGAATGATGACCAACAATGCTTACTTAACTGACACACTTCACACGACAGTGATGACAAATGACTCAACTCAGCAACTTGACGCTTTAACACAGGTAGAGAGGGATGACCCAGACGACAATGCCACTGCATGGGTGAAAGGGAGAGAGATGATAGAGGATGGGGGTAGGCAGTCGGTTGATGAGAAAAACAGCAGTGACTCTACCAAATATTTTTTCGGAACGGAAGCATGAGATAAGAGGGCAAGGCCGGTGTCGACGATGTGACGGTGACGACGTTCGACACTCCCGGGGTGAGAATGTGGGCAATTAATTCGATGAGAGATGCCGAAAAAAGGGGTACTTAGTGCGGTGCCCTTATAGGAGTCTTAACATCTATTTCTGAGCTTTTAATAAGCGATTCGATCTTCAAGTCTTCACTGGATTCACCTGAGTAGATGTTCCAAGTATTTTTTCCAAAAACGGATGCCTTATGAAAATGTTTGATTTGCCCCCTCACAGATATTCACATTGAAGCAAAACTTCTACGTTACGCCCAGCGGAGCGGCAAAGAGTAGATTCTCTAAGAGAAAGGGCGTCTGTCTTTCACTCCTTCTCAATTGAATTGATCCTTTGTCAAGGCTTCGCTTACTTCTCTGGAGTCAACGATGACGCTTTTTCCGTCACTACGACTGCTGGCCTTACTAAAACAAAAGCACCAAGACTTATTACTTACTTTATCTATAAAGAAAGAACCTAAAGACCCAGTTCTTTCTTGTATGGAGGTAATGGGGATTTGATTTTAGTGTTTTCGCATTGTATAAGTTCTTGACCTATTTCCTTTGTCTTTAGACTTTCACACTCCTGACCTGTAACGTAAGTGGTTAGAGTATTTCACGAGCGATTGGGCCAGTGGGATTTATTATATAAAATAATACTGGACTTGGGATGGATAGTAGTCGTTAAGAAGGCAAGTGAATGGAATGATTCTTCCCCCTAGGTGTTATCATATCATAGAAAGAGATTCTGGTGATGTAAGATACACTGCCAGCAAAAAAGCTATACCCTTGACTTGTTCGGATGTCAAATTGAACACGGATGGATGGGCAATTCATTGTTGTTAAGGCCTGGGGCTGCTGGTTTTAGCGGACTTTGGAGAGACATTTGTGGTAGTAATTGGTTGGCGGAATGCGGGCATTGAAAAAGCTATTTGGGCTGAACTAAAAGCTATCTGTTTTGCACTTCTGATAGCTTGGTAAAGGGACTGTAGAGAGATTGTTCTCGAAAGAGATTCGCTATCCAAAAATCCTCAAAGCGGATATTGGTTTGGACCATCATTGAGCCTTGATAGCAGGTTGTTGGACCGAAGCCGTGGAAGGTCTCCATTCAACATGTGCTTCGAGAGGGGAATTCTTGTGCTGATATACTTGCAAATTGGGGTATGTCGCTCCAGGTGGACATACAGGTGTAGGAAACTTAACCAGTTGTTGTGAGGGCTCAATTAGATGCTGAGTTGATTGGGGTTTCATATCCTAGGGGCTGTGCTATGTAAGTAGAGTGGCATCTTTTGGCTGCTCTCTTTTTCTTTCTGTTAGTTTTCTTTTAATGTAACCAAAGTCTAGTATGAGTGGCTGCTTTGGGGTGGGGCTCCCGGCACGGTCGTTTAAACCTCTCCCTTCCTAAGTGTAAAGATAAAGCTCGCACTTCCTCTCCCTAACGGTCGAGCCAAGCTACGCCACCCTCTTTTTTTTTCTTTCCAGGTACCAGGGGCAGAGCCGGAGCCAATTTTAATTCAAAGGTCTTCCCCGCCTGGCTTTGCGTCTTCCTCTATTGGGGAGAGGTTTGGAACTATTCATCGTTGGAGATGCTTCCACAGCGCTCATGTCGTGGTCAATCAATTCGCCCATTTCCCATTTAATAAGTTCGCGATGGCCTGGTCCACATCCTGAGAACCCAACTGCATGCTATACCTTGACTTTACTTGGAAAATAGGGTGTTCCAAAGTCTAAATTCCTTCTCTCAGCGAGCCTGACTAAGAGAAGGACGGAATTGTGAAATGAGAAGAGGTTCGCGCTATGTTCTGAAAACCATCCATCCTCGCTCGGGGACTCGTTCGTGCGGGTTCTTGCTTGCTGCTGGACGGGACTATTCCCTATTGATTTCTCTAGTCTTCCTTTTGATTTTTCAACTCAGCTCGGTGGCCCGAAGCTGATGCTCATGGGCCCGTTGCCTGTTATGAATAGAATCTTAGAGAGAGAATGCGATACCGAAAAATCTTTTGTCTTCTCCCTAATGCTTGTCGTGGGATTAGTGGGGGGGGTTCAGGCGAATACGATGATCCAAATCAAAAAGACCTACCCGCATGACTGCACAAAGTGAATCAGTTTCAGCTATTGTCATGTGAGAGGACTTCCACGCGAGCCTCCTGAATCCCCTATCTTTTATGAGAAAGAGTTTTCACTGCATGAAAGTTCCGCTATCAATATAGTGAACTGGGCATCCGGGTCCGCAACTTCCTCAAATAGCCAAACCTTGATGTGACAAAGACGATAGAGCGAACAACCAGTTAATCAGTCGGGGTCTAGGGGAAAAGCACACGCTTGATCGGATCACACACTCCGGAAAGCGGTAATCTCACTGGCAGGACACCCGATTTGAAGGAAAAGTCAAGGTATCACTTACCTTCATCACTGAGGCAAAGAGGGATGAAGTACGATCTTACTTTCGTAATAGCTAACGCTCTATTGCCGGGGGATGTCGTATATTGAGCTGGTCTTTCGCTAGAAAGGATGGTTGCAAGGCGAGTGATCCTGTCAGCCCCACATTTATGCTCGACGTTACCTTAGAATTAGAAGGGGAATATTCCTCTTTCTTGCAGACCTCTCCCTAACGGGACCCTCGCTAAAGTCCAATGTATTTTTTAGCCAGGTTGTCATTTTGCTTTTTCTTATCGCTCCTTTGGATGAGACCACTTGATTTATTGGATATTGTTCTAATCAATGGGTGTCACTACCTTGAGTCTGATCTGTCTTCAAACTACTTGCACCCGCTTTAACTTAACTAGAGGTCTTCTGTTAACGTGAAGACATACTGCAGGAGAACGGCATGACGAGATCGACTGATTTTCCCATTCAATGTAGTCTTCTCGGATTTTTCCAGTTGTGGTCCAACTACCCAGTTGTTTGATACGATCTTCCCCGCTCTAGTAATTCTCGCTAGAGAACGACATCGGTTTACTGATTGTCTTAGACTAGACCCACTAGTCTAAAGGGGGCGTTTTTGGTTGGTGTACTTTTGATAACTAAGAAAGCAGCAAATCCAATCCTTTTCAAAGAGAACAAGAATCCCCTCTTTCTGCCCTACTGAATGCCAATCACTCTCCTTCCTTCCTCAGTCGACTTTACTGAAAGCTGGAAGTCTCAAGTCAAGTAAGCCGTAGGGCGTTAAGCAACCGGTACCCTATTGCTTTTGAAGACTGAATTGGCATCTTTCCCTATTCCCTTCTTTCCTGCTCAACGATCTTGCTTTTGTGAAATAATAACGGATAACATCTACATTCTCTCTCTTTACTCTCTGTCATTTGAGAATTCACTAGTCATCTGGTATCTTACTGGATTATCAGATTAGGTTATTCATTCCCCTCTCAACCAAAAAAAGCCTACGCTCATTGAATAGCTGATTAGCGGTAATAGTCCCGCAAGAGACTGACATCCCGGGAAAGACAAGCAGCTTCGGCTAACGCTCTATCTGCTACTCCCTTAGTTAAGCTTACGCCGACTACTAGGGGAAAGCCATAGGATTGAAAGCCGATTGGGCCTCCTTGCCTCTCAGGTAAGAAAAGATCATCTAAATACAATACAGTCAGTTCAGTAGTAGCGGAAAGAAGCTTTTGGAAGCACAGTTTTTGAAGCAAGAAGAGAAGGGGATTCTGAGGCTTGTAGCTAAGACTCGTCAACATAGAATTCCTCTTCCTCTACCTGAACTCGCTGCCTCACCTTGAGGAGGAATGCACGGATAACAATAGTCAGGGTAAGGTAAGGGCGGATACCGGGAATTCCTATTTATTTTTGTCTACTAGACATTCGAAAAGAATGATGAAAGGCCAGGGTCGATCTATTAATCAGAGGGTTCATGGGCATCTTCTCTCTATGGCTCAAGTTTTCCGTCTTTTGACACCGTTCGCAAGCAAGTCTTAGAAATGGAATATGAATCCCTAAAAAAGATGGTTGGCCAATCAAATCCACTATCTAATACCCATTCTTTATGAATAAATTGAAAACGACTACCTTGATTTTGTGAAATAATTAGCCCAACCCGATTTCGTTGCTGAGATGACGGGGTTGAAGCCGGTGTGTGCAAATAAGGGATCAGTGTTAGTGCACAGTGTGTGTGGGGCCCATATCTCGTACTACTGTTGATACCCCTGTTGATGACCACTCATTCAATCCTACCACTTGACGAGACGGACATAAGCTTCTTCGACTCATGACAGGAAATAAGCATAGGCTCGAGAGACCTTCAAAAGCGCATAAGCTGAAAACCATCCATCCACTCATGAATGCAGGTATGAAGTACACTCTTGAGTTGCAGGAGGAGAGGAAAGAATATTCATCTTTTAGAGCGGTAGCTACTGTTTGAAGTTGTTAATGGCATAACACCGAATAGCTTATTCTATAAGCTTGCCTTTAAGAACAGTCGTTGAGGATCGGGCTCCAACATAACCTCGCCCTCCTCCCTCCTTCAGGGATACTTGCTACAAGAAGATGACTAGATGTTACTGCCTTTAGCCGCTTAAACAAGTCTTTACCATTGTGTTACTTGGTTCTTTCCGTGGTTGGAAGCGAGGAAGAAGGGTATCGGGGAAGCGACATGTTGTAGTATGTCTCTTCCCCTTCCCTTCGGTTGCTCCTTCAAGAGGTTAATGACAGTAAACCATTTCTTTTTCTTACCTTAGCAGCAAGAGAAAGAGGAACTACTAAGTTGCGGTCGAGCTAAATGGGATTCACCCTCTACCTTCTAACTCTAGCAACAGGAGCAACAAGACTAGTCGCTTACTCCCTCGTCCTTATTGACCTTATGTTTAAATAAGTGCTTCGGTCGCTTCGCTCTCTTTCTGTTCTTTTAGTCCCCCTTTTTTCAATTAGCAAATCAATCCCTCATCAGCTATAAAACCGCTTTAACCATTAGGTTAATCCAGACCCCGAGGTTCACGAATACACTGGCTTATCTTGAGCTTGAGTACTGGAGGGTAGGGTAGAGCACCTACCTTGTCTGGTCCGTACTCCAGTAGTAGGGCTGGCATAGTAGGTCTTCCTGTCATATAGAAATAGGAACTATTAGGGCAGTCCAAGTCCCCCCGGCTCATAGCAAGTGAAATAGCTACCGATCTAGTAAGGGAAGGAAGAAAGCTCAACGCGCGCCCTAACTACTGAAGATCTTAAAGAGGTGGTTGACGTTCGTAAGGCATAGATCGCTGATTCTCAACATTGAATTCTTTGAAACTACGCGCTAGACTAAGAATCCCCATATTGAAATAGTCATATTTTCTATATTTTATTGGCGATTGGCACTTCTATAGAATAGAAAGAAGGTCTCGCCTTTTTCTGCCTTTCTATCCAAACTACGAGATCGGAAAAGGGTTGTGTTGTAAATGAAAAGAGCTTGAGTTTGGGCGGGCATAGAATAAGAATAGATAGTATGAGTCTGGTTTGTTTCCTTTAGATTAGCGGACTACTTGAACTGGATGTAAAAGATTGCTCAGCCCTCTTTCCTAAGAAAGAAGTACTGATTGAGGCAGGCTACTGCTAAACAACAGTTCACTCGATAAGAGAGGAAACGAACAATGGATGGCTTGCCCTTCTTTGCTTGATACTAGCTCTCAGGCTTGACGCCTTCCCTGCTCCGATATATGAGTTGAGAGTCAAGTATGAGTAGAATGTCAGAGGAAGCCTCGGGTCACTCTCTTCATTTATGAAATGCTTTGGAGGAAGAGAGGCAGCAGACAAGGAGAGCACTTGGCATTGGCTCATGCTACGATGCCGTCTACCCGTCTTGAAGCAGGGATGATACCCTATAGTCTATATCCAGTGCTGTGCTCTTCCGGCTCGCTATCAGTCTAAGTATCAATGTCTTTCTTATAGATTTAATTTTAAGCGATATATCCCTGTGACTGGTCTTACTAAGAGCAGCTACTGGGTTTGCTTACTACAGACCTTTCATTACCACTTTATCGAGAAAGGGATTGACTGCTCTAGCTACAACTGTATCGCTCCTACTACTCTTACCTCTTATTACAGAGGATAAAGCGAGAATGCCTGAAATGGTTGATGCTAGGGGACTAGCAATGAGCAGGATGATGAACAATCGACAACTCCCAGGGCAATGGTGACGCGCCTGAGGTAGGTTTCCACACATTGATTGACTCGTTGTTCTGTTTGAACATCTCTTTGGGGATGGTATGCAGAACTCATAGATAACGATACCCCTTTCAAAGTTTGTTTTTTCCAGAAAGAACTTGGCAACATGTTAAGCTGTGTAAGGGTGAGTGAGGGCTAGGAAGTGAACATATTTAGTGAAACGATCCACAATTACTAGGATCGAATGCGTTACGCCCTCTGAAGTAGGAAGACCCTCTATGAAGTGCATTGAGATGCTGGACCAAGCTTGATCTGGTTTGGACCTCTGGCAAATATCACAATCCCTGACCCCTGGCCAGAAAAAAAGTGATCTGATGCGCTGATATGTGGCAGTTATATCGGAATGTCCACCGGAAGGTGTAGGTTGCTGAAAATTGGAAAGAAATTCCTTGTCATTTATCTCCTTGGTTCTGAGATAGTCAGGATTTAAGCCCTCTTTCTGTTCAAATTCAACCGGCATACTTAAATCGATTGCACAAAGGGGCTTCTATTTTGCTTAAAAAAATAACCTGGTTAGGAAGTGAGTGCCGAACAAGATGCCGCCGGTCGTTCGATAGCTACCTTTCCGGGGTGTAGAGTCAAAGAATTGGATTTGACATGTTCATGCACAAGTGTTGTGTTTCATACGTCATCTCGAAATAGATTAAGAGAATCAAAGAGACAAGGTCCAGGTTCAGGTAGCGACGGTAGACCGGGGGGAGACATCGACTACGGAGAATCTATTCTAGGGTTCGGGATTGATGAAACATCTTATTTCGCCTCCTTTCCTTGGGCTTGGTTGGGCAACCTAAGCTTTAGCCTTTGCTGTGCGTGCCGATTGAGATTGAGCCCAATTCCCAACATATTCTCTGTCTAGAGATCGAAGCCCCTGTCTTATTTACGATAGTAGCGCCTACGCCCCCTTAAGAAAAAAAGGGATTGTTGAGATTCGGTTTTCTTCTTCTCTGGATTGATTCCCTTCCTCTGATCATCAAGGGATGTACTCTGGAACGTAATGATTCCCTTATTTGGTTGGATCTACACTTGCCACTGTTCTAATGAAATGAAGAAATCAAGAAAGATGTCAGTGAAGCCTCCACTAGTGGTGACCGGGGGTAGGATTCGAGGTACCGAGAGTCATCAGTTCAATCCCCTAAAAGGTAATTATATTTAGCTTCAACCAGGTAGCATGGCCGGGGTTCAGAGCGAAGGTCTGGAGAATCAATAGATCTTCGACTACTGGTTATTGTTTCTTCCTGGGCCCATGATCTCATGGAGAAGCAAGAAGCAAAATGTTGTCACTCGTTCCAGCAGTGAAGCAACATATCAAGCCCTCGCGGATACGACTTCTTAACTTCTATGGTTACGATGGCTATTACAGGACATGGGCATTCCACTTACCTCTGTACTACCTTTTTTTGTGATAATCGTAGTGCCATTCAGATAGCGATAGCCCAACATGACGTCTTTCATGAGCGCACCAAGCACATTTCAATTGACTGTCACTTCACTCGTCATCATGTGCGCCAGGGTACAGTCTCGCTTGTCCCAGTTTCATCTGGGGATCATCTCGCTGAGATCTTCACTAAAGCTCATTTACCAGCTCGCTTTCTAGATCTCGTTTACTCGCATACTATGTCATCTTTCAAGATCATTATATAAGACAGAGCCTACTTGCCTAGCTAGAATAGTCAAATGGCTTACACATTCGGAGTGCCAATCTCAGTCACTAGCTTGTCGAACATAGAAAACTTGCTTTCCAGTCTCTCAGTTGAGTCTCTAAGCAAGAAGACAATCAATGTCACAAAAAACCTCACCACTACTACCGGCAGGCCGTACTAAGATCTTGGTTTCATAGTCAGAGGTAGGAATTCTGTTCACAGTTCCCAGGCCCAGCTAACTAAGAAAGATGTTGCCTTAAGTTTCCGCTTTTATTAGGTCTACTAAAGGCTGGGTGGTCTATAAGATCACTCTCACTCGACGGATTCAATAAGCTACGACCAACTAAAGTGTTCAGAAAAGCAGCTGTTAATTGCAAGTAGCTGGGAGCAGGGACTACGTCTTTTGCGAGTCACTCCCGGCACTTTTCCCCCTCGAGATCAAGGTCGAGTGTACCCCCCCTTTATCCCCGGAATATACTAATTACGACCGACTTCTCAAAATAAAATGACTTGTATGAGAGGTTTGGAACCCGAAACATAACTAACCCTCTTGAAGAACGAGTTCCCCTAATTGACCCACCATAGGTAACGGGGGCAGCGGGTAGAGAGGCTAAGATAGGTCATTTAATCACCACCGTCGTTTCCCAGATCTTAATGCATAACCAATTTGGAGAGATGGCTGAGTGGACTAAAGCGTCGGATTGCTAATCCGTTGTACGAGTTATTCGTACCGAGGGCCCTCTCTTTCCGTTTACATCGATGTCTTGAGTTTTTTCCTATTTTTTCAATCGTAGTTAAATTAGTTACATAGATAAAGCCTAATAAAATTCTCAAATATACCAAAGAAAACCTTTTGAATTCTATTCTTCGCGTCCAGGATTACGCCCTGGTCATTAGATAGGAATCCAAAGATAAAGAGAGAAACCGGTATAAACGAATTCTGAAAGATAGAAAGGGGTCAGCCCGGAGTGGGCGCGTGGGTGGATTTAGAAGGCACTTTAGATGCATGTGTTAAGATAAGGCTTTTCTTTTAATGAATCGGTGCTAGAGTTGCGGTGTGATCAGGTGTAGTTATTTTAAGTGTCTTCAGAAAAAGAAGTTGTAAATCTTCCGGACTAAATCTGAATTGTCGTAAGTAATGGCCTAGATAATAAATAAGTGAATGACGGAATTCACAATTGAATAAGAGAATCATGTTACGCCTAAAATTCCCATGTCTTTCTTGGTTGGACCAACCGGTGATTTCCGTCTTCCTGAATTGGGAGTCTAGGAAATTACCTCTTTTCTTTGGCTCGCTACATGGCCACTCAACAAGGGAAAGAACGGCCTAGGTGTGGCTTCTACTTCTTTCTAGTTTTTTCGATTTCCTATAGTCAGAGTCTGTTTCAAGTGTAACCAGATCAGGTCTAGTTGTACCAGCTTCACTAGCTAGTGTATTGAACCTTGAAATATAGTGTTAGTCAAGGAGAGAGTTTCACTCTTGCCAGGCTTTCCTAAGTTTCGTCTTCATCGAGACAGTTGAGCCTTAGCGGAGGTAGATAACACCCGGTACTCTTACTAGGCGTCTTTCTTCTATACCGGTAGATACAAAACAATGGAAATCCGTACACTCTACAGCAATAGGATTAGGATTCGAAGAAGATGCAATTGATAAAACATAGTTATATAAAGAGGAAAGCTTAGCTTGGCTCGACCGGAACGGGAGAGGATATATATAAATAAAAAAAGTATTGAAAGATGACTCCTATAAAGCAATAAATACGGAGGGGTATTTCTCTGATTGGAGTTATTGCCCACTCCGGTTCACAGCTAACAAAGCTGCTAGTGTATTCGGTCGAGTCGAAATATCAATATCATAAGAGAAGAAAGCTCTTAGCTTAGCCTAGGGCAGATTCAAGGTATTGCGGCTATCCGACGTCGAATCATCTAGTTGCTTTGACTTGTCTTGCTTTGTCGAGATTCCCTTAGTGAGTGTTCTGTGTACTAAGATTAAGGTCGAAGATTTCACATTTGATTTCTTACTCCCATGCTTTCTGTTGGTCAACAACCAACCGCAGCTCTTCTTTTGTTTTTCACTACTCGTACAGGCTTGACGGAGCAGGGAATCATTTTGTTTCAATCAATCATGCCTCAACTAGATAAATTCACTTATTTAACACAATTCTTCTGGTCATGCCTTTTCCTCTTTACTTTCTATATTGCCATATGCAATGATGGAGATGGAGTACTTGGGATCAGCAGAATTCGAAAACTACGGAACCAACTGGTTTCACACCGGGAGACCAACATCCGGAGCAACGACCCCAAGAGTTTGGAAGATATCTTGAGAAAAGGTTTGAGCACCGGGGTATCCTATATGTACTCAAGTTTATTCGAAGTATCCCAATGGTGTAACGCCGTTGACTTATTGGGAAAAAGGAAGAAGATCACTTTTCTCTCTTGTTTCGGAGAACTAAGTGGCTCACGAGGAATGGAAATCCATTTTTTCTATTCTATCTGTTACACATCCTCATATAGCACTTCTTCAAATCCTGGATGGGGAATCACTTGTAGGAATGACATAATGCTAATGCATGTTCTACACGGCCAAGGAAGCATCGGTTTTGAATCTCATTATGACTTTAGTTCTACAGAACATTTTTATCGATAAGAATAGTGGAATGGAGGGCACTACAAGAAAAAGAGACAATCCCCCCGCGAAGACAGAGGTTCTCGAGATTATCAATCGCTCTTTTAAGTGGGGAGGAATAGTGCGGGAAGGGAGCGAGACCAAGCCGAGCCACTAGGGCTAATAGCGCCGTTAGGGAGAGGTTCGAAGACTTCAAGTGAAAATGGAGCGAGTTTAGTTTAGAGCGGAACGTAATAGCGGTAAAGCGAGTCTAAAAGAACATGAACCCTTTTCTTTTCTTCTTCTATCAATGCAATGAAAGAACCATCCCTTCCTATTTGTTTGTCCTGTCAGATATAAATCTAATGTGACCTTCTTGACTACTGTGGGTGGGGGTGAAGGGGGGGTTTACATACAACCGAGGCAAAGTGGTTTATGATTGAATCTCAGAGGCATTCCAC